GAATTCTCTTGTTAAGACCCTACTTAACTAATCAATTGAAACCTCAGATTCATACGAGAACCACGATAATTCAATGAAACCTTCAAAGTCCAAAGTTCACTGAGTGAGAACCGTTGGATCATCACTTATTCAATCAAAAAATAGCTATAATGACTAAAAACATAAAATACAAAGAAGCGCTTGTCCTTTGATCCAAATAAGAGTTTATTAAAAGTAGAAAAATATTTTGATTTATTAAATTAAAGTTTATAAGATAGAACGGAAAGAAGTCCGGCTACGAGGTCTGAGTATTAAGTATGAATCATAGTTCGAATGCTTTTTGATCTATTTGATCTATTTCGTGCTCCAGGTACTAGAATGAATATCCGACGAAGTAAAACCATCTTGATAAAGATGACAGACCCCACTCTCTGTACTATCCATAGGGTCAATTCTAACAAGTCACACACTCATATTCCGGAAATATACAATTCAGAAAAAGATTTCGCGGTCGAACTACCAAAGGAGAATAGGCTAAAATTTTTAGACCTACATAATTTACTTTTTTATATCGAACTAAAAGCTAGGACTTCAAGATTTTTCTCAGTCTAATTCACTGAAATTCCATCCAGTAGAACAGAAGAATTATAAATCTCCAAAATAATAGATAGGAATATCGCAAATAGAGCCATTGCAACACCCATCAAAGGGGTCGTTCCCCATCCAGGAGCTACTTTACCATATTCGGAATTCAATGGTTTCAATAACTTCCCTACAGTAGTGCTTCTTGGACCTGATCTAGAACTATCTTCAACAGTTTGTGTAGCCATAAATCTTATTTTGTATTCATTACGATCTGTTGACTTTGTATACCATTCCGTTGTAAATAAACGATCTTATCATAGATCCATTGTGGTCTTTCAATTCTATAATAATGGAAACAGCAACCCTAGTCGCCATCTTTATATCTGGGTTACTTGTAAGTTTTACTGGGTATGCTCTATATACTGCCTTTGGGCAACCCTCTCAACAACTAAGAGATCCATTCGAGGAACACGGGGACTAGTTGACGTAATCAGCCTCCAAATATTTGGAGGCTGATTACGTCAATGAAGATAATGAAAAATTATTTCATTTTTTAGTTGAAATTGTAGGTGGTTCCCGAAAAAAAATAGCGAAAAAAATTATCCCTAAAGTCGATACTAAGAGAAATGTATAAACCAATGCTTCCATAAATTTGATTGTGGTTTACAATTATAGCTTTCATACCTGTTTTGTTTTTGTTTACTTGGGAGTATCCCTACGGATAAAGAAAGAGTAAAAGTAAAAGAAACGGCAGCGATTTAAATCAAGATTTCTACAGTACCCTACCTATTAAATAAAATCGCAAACAGAAACTATAAGAAAAAAGCAATGTTGCATCAGACTGTTTGTCTTTTTGTAGTTGGATCTCCAAGTTTTTGGAATGCCCCAAATTCTACTTGAGCATCCAAATCTGGATCAATACCAGCAAAAACATCTCTGAAAAGGGTTCTAGAACCATGCCAAATGTGTCCAAAGAAGAAAAGTAGAGCAAACGAAGCATGCCCAAAAGTAAACCAACCTCTTGGACTGCTACGAAAAACACCATCGGATTTCAAAGTAGCACGATCTAATTCAAAAATCTCACCCAATTGAGCCCGTCTAGCATATTTTTTCACAGTTGCGGGATCACTATAACTAACTCCATTGAGTTCACCACCATAAAACTCAACAGTTACACCTACTTGTTCGACACTATATTTAGACTCTGCCCTTCTAAATGGGACGTCGGCTCTAACAATTCCGTCTCCGTCTACCAAAACAACCGGAAAAGTTTCAAAAAAAGTAGGCATACGGCGTACAAAAAGTTCACGCCCTTCTTTATTTCTAAAGACGGGGTGTCCTAGCCATCCAACAGCTATTCCATCCCCATTGTCCATTGAACCCGCTCGGAATAATCCCCCCTTTGCTGGATTATTACCAATATAATCATAAAAAGCTAATTTTTCAGGAATTTTAGCCCAAGCTTCTGATAAACTTTGATTTTCAGCTAGTCCAGCACTAACTCTTCGATATATTTCTTGTTGAAAGTATCCCTGATCCCATTGATAACGAGTAGGACCAAATAATTCGATGGGAGTAGTTGCAGAACCATACCACATAGTTCCAGCAACAACAAAAGCTGCAAAAAAGACAGCAGCAATACTACTGGAAAGGACGGTTTCAATATTACCCATACGTAATCCTTTGTATAGACGTTGAGGTGGACGAACACTAAGATGGAATAAGCCCGCTAATATACCCAACGTCCCTGCTGCAATATGATGAGAGGCTATTCCTCCCGGAACAAAAGGGTCAAAACCCTCCACGCCCCACGCCGGATTTACGGGTTGGACCTTTCCGGTTAGTCCATAAGGGTCGGATACCCATATTCCAGGACCAAATAATCCTGTTACATGAAATGCGCCAAAACCAAAGCAAGCCACTCCTGAAAGAAATAAATGAATTCCAAAAATCTTAGGCAAATCCAAAGAAGGTTTTCCTGTACGTTCATCACAAAAAATTTCTAGATCCCAATATACCCAATGCCAAATAGCTGCCAAGAAGCATAAGCCAGAAAACACGATATGTGCTGCGGCTACCCCTTCGTAACTCCAAAGACCCGGGTTCGTTATAGTCCCTCCTGTAATATTCCAACCGCCCCATGAGTTGGTTATTCCTAAACGAGTCATGAAAGGTATAACGAACATACCTTGTCTCCACATTGGATCAAGAACAGGGTCGGAGGGATCAAAAACAGCTAATTCATATAGAGCCATCGAACCGGCCCAACCAGCAACCAGAGCGGTATGCATTATATGAACAGAAAGCAAACGACCGGGATCATTCAATACAACAGTATGAACACGATACCAAGGCAAACCCATGGAAATACCCCTTTATCAACGAAAAATAGACACTATGTAACTTTATTGCATTGGAAAAAACTATGCTACGGACCCCCCCTTTTTAGGTAATTATTTCGGAGAAAGGATTAATATTTGTTCTATTCTGTTAGTAATAATGGAACAATTCAATTCATAGGAAAAAAAGGGAAGCGGATCTATTCTATATCCGATAAGTACCAATACGCAATGGGGGTGAATCCTATTTTATATGAACCAAGATAGCTATTGTTGTTCATCATTCAGAAGCCCGTTCGTAAAAAATTTCCTTTATTTTTTTCATTCTCTCTTACTTTACTTTTATTTTATATTATTCAACTTATGTATTAAATATGATTAATTTAAATATGATTAATAAAGTAGGAAAAAAAGGATAATATTATTAAAAAATGAAACCCCAGTCTTACGTTTCCACATCAAAGTGAAATAGAGAACTTCATTCTCTTTTTTTTCATTTCATGCCTATTGGCGTTCCAAAAGTACCTTTTCGAAGTCCTGGAGAAGGAGATACATCTTGGGTTGACATATAGTGCGACTTGTCAGATATATTGGGCTATATGGGATTTTCCCATTTTCTCCCTCGATCGAGATATCCTCTGTTTCGCCCAAAAAGATTGATTTAATTATCAAAAATTTGTAACGCGAAGCGCAAAAAATAAAGTGGAATTAAATGCAGGGAGTATTTAGATTGATATTAGATTATCAAAATTTTTTATGGTTTACGTGATCGGACTAATAAAATGAAGTATCCAGGCTCCGTTTAGTAAAAACCCAATTGATAATTAATATATAATATTTTTATAATTACTACTTGTTATGATATGCAAAATTATGATAAAAATTTATATTAAAAAATACAAAAAATTTAAACTGGGTGATCTACAACTGTTGATCAAATAAAAAAATATAATTCAAAATTTAGTGACTATTTGACAGAAGACATGTGAAAGAAATGAATTGAAAAAAAGGAGTAGTAAAAAAAAGACGCGGTATTTGGTTGATTTGTCCTATATGTGCAAATAAAAATCGGGCAAATTTTTCCTTTTACTCGGGGTAGAGCATAAACCTAAAAAATGGAATAAAAAAGTAAGAAGCCCGTTCAGGAACAAGAAAAAACCATCGCCATTTCAACTGAATCTCGATGAAAAAAAAATATCAATTAATCAAGTTAGTCTGACAGGCTTAATCAATCGTTTTATTATAGGATTATAATATCTAATAAAAGGGGCAAAAACGTCTTTTTTCTTTTACTTTTAAAAAGGGAGCAAGCCCTTCCCTTAAAAGTTAGAAAAAAAGCCTTCTATGAAAAAAAGGGGGTTGGAATCGACACATTGATTTTTTAACAATTTTTATTGAACCGTATGCATCAAAAGGTGCCTGTACGGCTCCTAAGGAATAAAATTTTATCCTAATCAACCGACTTTATCGAGAAAGATTATTTTTTTTAGGCCAAGAAGTTGATACCGAAATCTCGAATCAACTTATTAGTCTTATGATATATCTCAGTATAGAAAAGGATACCAAAGATCTTTATTTGTTTATAAACTCTCCTGGTGGATGGGTAATATCTGGAATGGCTATTTATGATACTATGCAATTTGTGCGACCCGATGTACAGACAATATGCATGGGATTGGCCGCTTCAATAGCATCCCTTATCCTAGTCGGAGGGGCAATTACCAAACGTATAGCATTCCCTCACGCTTGGCGCCAATGAGTTTTTTATTTTAGAGAAAAAATACTATGCCTTCGCCACCGGAAATATGAATTAGTTAAGTAATAATAGCATGGCACTTCGAATTCGATATGAAATTTTTGAGATAAAAAAAATAAAATTAGATTATATATTGAAAGAGTAGTATGAGATAAGAAAGGGGTTTTTCAAATGATATCTTACCTATTCGGGCACATCTCAGCGTCACAAACTTTGTTTTAACACCGGAAGCTTATTTACAAAATTTATATTAAAAAAGACACTTTGGGATTGCTGAATCATAGACGAATAAAAAAAATGATATATAAAGCAACGGAACCATCATAGTATTTTTTTAACTCCTACAAAAAGAAGGATGGTAATTGGATCATTTATGGATCTGCGTATAATACAACCTATATTTTGTTTTCGCTCGCCGAAAATAAAGGTCAAAAAAACGTAAATTCCATTGTGGAGCCGTATGCAATGCACAAAAAAAGCCTGTACGGTTTTTCAAATTTCTCTGCTTTTTTGGTTATCTCGCCTCGTTCTGCGAAATATAAGAACCTTTTATATTATATCATCAGGGTAATGATCCATCAACCCGCTAGTTCGTTTTATGAGGCACAAACGGGAGAATTTATCTTGGAAGCGGAAGAACTACTAAAACTTCGCGAAACCATCACAAGGGTTTATGTACAAAGAACGGGCAAACCTATATGGGTTGTATCCGAAGACATGGAAAGGGATGTTTTTATGTCAGCAACAGAAGCCCAAGCTCATGGAATTGTTGATCTTGTAGCGGTTCAATAAAAAATAGGAGCGATTTCATGCAAATCTACAATTTATAATTTTATATCTTTTTAGATTAAAGGTGTAGTTTCATATTCTCTTCAATATAAAAAAAATATATTGAAGAGAATCTTGAAGAGAAGTAATTCAGAATTAGCCGGTTAGAACCAATCTAAACCAGCCCATTATTTATATGATTCCGTATGCCAACCATTAAACAACTTATTAGAAATACAAGACAGCCAATCCGAAATGTCACGAAATCCCCAGCGCTTCGGGGATGCCCTCAGCGACGAGGAACATGTACTCGGGTGTATGTGCGACTCGTTTAGATCGTAGACTGAGACACAAAAAGTAAATTATTTTTTAAATATCAAGGATCAGTACCTTTGAATAAAATATAATGTAGGAACTCGATTCATTATTTAAAAAAGCTAGATCGCTCATATCTTATATTGTGTCTGAAACTTATGGTTTACATTGGTGCAAATCCAATCAACTCCATTTTTTTTAGAAAAACCCCCAATGATAACAAATGGTTATCCATTAAGCGGGGGAAATTACTTTTTTATTAAAAAGATTCCACTCTTGAAAGAAAAGAACGGACTAACAGGGTAAACGACCAAATCAATTTTTATTTTTAAAATGAAATACCGTTACTGTATAAAGTGGATCTCATTGTGAAAGACCTATTACTGGAATATTCATGGGGTAGAGCCAAAGAATGTGAATTGTACAAGTTACCATATAGTATTGATTAATTAAAAGAAGGAGCTCCGGTGTATAGAGAGGACCTCACCGTTTTAGAAGTAACCATATAAACGATGGAACCCACTATTTATCCATTTATATTTACTACTTTTTGTTTTTGTAGTTATTATATTTTTTATATTAAGTATCAAGGCTATTTCTCCTTTCAAAGCAAAGGAAAATACCCAGCAAAAAATAGTGGTGGGGAAGGTTAGAGTAGCAAAAGCCATTGGAATTTTTTTTATACATTGGAATAATTCGTGTGGTTATTAATAGACTGGTAAAGGGGAAAAGAATAACTAAAAAAGAATTAGTTATTCATCAAAGTTTGATTTATTCAATGACTAGAATTAAACGCGGATATATAGCTCGGAGGCGCAGAACAAAACTTCGTTTATTTGCATCCAGCTTTCGAGGGGCTCATTCACGACTTACACGAACTATGACTCAACAGAGAATAAGAGCTTTAGTTTCGGCTCATCGGGATAGGGGTAAAAGAAAAAGAGATTTTCGGCGTTTATGGATCACTCGAATAAATGCCGTAATTCACGAAACGGGGGTATTCTATAGTTATAACCAATTCATACACAATCTGTGCAAGAAGCAATTACTTCTTAATCGTAAAATACTTGCACAAATAGCTATATTAAATAGGAATTGTCTTTATACGATTTCGAATGAGATCAAAAAATAAGGGGGTTGGAGGAAACCCACTAAAATATTTTAAATAGAGTTCTAAGGAGAATGAGCTCGGGAAGGTAGAGTAGAAATTAGTATTATAAAAAACAAAACGAGGGTATATAGTCGCTAAAAAAAGAGTTTTTATTTTCGACGATTCTTTTCTTTTTTTTTTTATGACAGACACAGACGTAACAATCAAATTTTGATTCTTGATTGGATTTTTCGAACAAAATATTAATCTCTTTTTTTATTCCTTCAGTTTGGAATTGTTATTCAATTGAAGAATAAGTCTATTTTTTTCTGGTTCTAAGGCTAGTAGTTCTAGGGGTCGACTCACTTCTTTCAAATTGTTTCTGATTATTAAGAAAAGGTAACAAAGATAAAATACGAGCTTGTTTTATAGCAATAGTAATTAATCGTTGTTGTTTTAAAGTCACTCTATTCACCCGTCTAGATAATATTTTTCCTTGTTCACTAATAAATCGACTAATTAAACTCATGTTTCTATAATCAATTCGATCCCCCGATTGGATCGGGGGCAAACGCCTACGAAAAGATCGCTTGGATTTAGTAAAAAGTCGCTTAGATTTATTCATAATTTTTTTATTCCTTATCTCTAAAATCCTATTTTGATCGGATCAAAATAAAAACGATTTCTATTTATATTCTATATAGGATAGAGTTTCTATATAGAATTAAGAATATAGGATTAGATTTATTTATATTGATTTATTTGTTTATATTTATATATATGTAATATATATATAGATACTATCATTATTCCTGTTCTTAAAATAACAGTTGACATACAAGCACTCAATTTTATCTATTTCTTTATTTCCCCGTGAATTGTATGTTTATAACAATAGGGACAGAATTTTATCAATTCCAATCGACTAGGGGTGTTATGCCGATTCTTTTGAGTAATATATCTGGAAATTCCCGCCGATTCTTTCTTAATATCATTTCGAACACAACAAGTACATTCCAAAATAATTGTTACTCGAACATCTTTACCCTTGGCCATGAAACCTCCTTTGGATTTATGATTCACCCCAATCTTCTATTTTATTTTTAGGATCCAGAAAGAACAAGAACCAAAAAAATAGAAGCTGTTAACTAAAAAAAAATTCGGAAATATTTTGTTGCAATGAATATTATTTAGTAATTAAATAAAAATAAAATAATAAGCAATACAATGATTTTTTTAAAACTATATTTAAAATCTTTGTACAGTATTTTTTTAAGTATCTCGTAGGATACTATTTCCCTAGCAACACCTTTTTTTCGTTCTATTAATAAATCCTGAACCCACTTTTTTATGACCTTTCGCCCCCACCTTTTTTTTCTAATTTTTTTTAGAATGAATTAGAAAAAGGTGGGGGGGGATAATTAGTCCCAGATCGTTGATTGTATCTCTAATTTTTTTTCACCCTTTCTGATGTTAATAACTAGAATTAAAAAAAGGGAAATGTTAATGCATCTGGAAATAAACGATTAATCTCTATTAATAAACCTGCTGATGAAACGAACCATAGAGTACTTAGTACCGGCGCTACGGAAAGATATGTTTTTAGATCTCGCATTTAAAATCCTCCTTCTTTCTTCTTTAATTGTATTACATTATATTCTTTAATTGTATTACATTATATATAATATAGTAATATATATAACTACAGATGTACATGTAGTTAAGAAGTTATTGTATACGTAACCCCCCATTTTAAAAATTAGAATTGAAATATTGTCTACTAGAACTATTTTATAGATTACGTTTTCAAATGGAAAGGCCTTTTATGTCAAATTTAAATTGATAGAATTTTTGTAAAAAAGTAATTTTTAATTATATGTTTGTTATCTGATATGAGACAAAAAAAATAAGAAATTAATTTGATATAACAATAAAAAAGAAGAAGGATGTGGAAAACAAGGCAGGAATTCTCTACAATGACACTGTAAACCAATTGAAAGGGATGTAGCGCAGCTTGGTAGCGCGTTTGTTTTGGGTACAAAATGTCACGGGTTCAAATCCTGTCATCCCTACCTATTACTGCTCAGAAGAGCAGTAACGAGGGATCTATTTTAGATCTATCTTTTTTTAATAAAATAGGACATACACATAATTCTGAAATTTATGATATACTATATCATAGTATATACGTACAAAATCTATTCGGGTTAAAGAATGTCCTCTTTATAGTTTATAGCCTTTTCGTTTTTTAGAAAAAACAAGAAAAGCGCTCTTAGTTCAGTTCGGTAGAACGTGGGTCTCCAAAACCCAATGTCGTAGGTTCAAATCCTACAGAGCGTGATTTCATTCTTGTTTATTAGATTGTGTCAAAATTCCAATGTTCGCAAATAATTGAGCAGCAATCTGAATTAGACCTCCCGCATATGAAAGCAAGAAGGAGGTCAGTAAAAAAGGAGATGTTAATTAATCAAAAGTCCAACTGATCACCACGCCTGTATTGTAAATAAGCCGTTACGAATAATCCAGCCAAAGTAATAGGAATTAGACCTAAGACGATTCCAAATAAAAAAACTTCAATCATTTCAATTTTCTTTTATTTTCATTTTTTAAAGGGAGAAAAGAGAGGTACTAGCTATTCCTAGCTCTTAATCTGTATTGCCGATGAATCTCAATGACCAAAATTGGGTAATTAACCTGGTAGGGAACTATCGAACATATGAAATACCACAGAACTCCTTTTTATAAAAAAATCTTCATTCAATTAATTTCAAATAAGTCGTATTTTGCTTAGACCAATAAATAGAACCGAGGTTATAGTTAAAGCTGCTAGTAGAAAACCGAAATAACTAGTTATAGTAGGCATGAAGGGACTCAATAAAATATGTTTTTTTATACATATGTTTCTAAAGTACTTCCCTAAGTTTCAATTAAAAAAATTTTTAAGAGATAGAGGTAGATAAAAATACTAGTTACAAGAATCAAAAAATTCAATTGAAAATTTGTGAATTATCAATCATTATAATATAGTATCAATCATTATAATATAGGTGGTATGAACAAAAATAGAGAAAAAGAACGCAATCCATCGTCTTTGGCATTTGCACCATCTCAGGATTCAGAATTCACGTAACTGATTCATTGAAAAACTCTTTAAGAAAAAAAAAAAAA